AGAATATTCTAGAATATTTCTATTATATCCCAGGACCAAAAATATGAATAATGAGACATGAAGAGGACTACTATGTCACTACAGGGTAGACTACTCCTAATAAGTGCAATTAGTTATTATGATAATGAATAAATGTTCAACTTTCTAACTATAACTCATAATAATCAAAACTCATTATAAAGGTGGTTACCTTTTTCCTTTTTTAGAAAAAAAAATATCTCTGTTTTCCGCTGAAAAACGAAGACTAAATCTTGAGTTTAGTGGAAAAGCCCTTTATCGGATTTGAACCGATGACTTACGCCTTACCATGGCGTTACTCTACCGCTGAGTTAAAAGGGCCCGTTTTATTCAATTCATGAATTTGCCATTATGAGTCTAATGCATATATGTATGCATATGCATATATACATATATACATATATGCATATGCATAGGGGTTCATACAAGAACCATCAAATAAAAAAAAAATTCTATGAAATCATAACATAAAAGTAGGAAAGACTTTTCGGATCTGGTCATACCATTAGATTCTATTGACAATTCCAAAAAACTGTTCATACTATTATCATACTATGATGATCATCATCATAGTATGATGACGGTCGGGTGGATATGCCCCTATCGTCTAGTGGTTCAGGACATCTCTCTTTCAAGGAGGCAGCGGGGATTCGACTTCCCCTGGGGGTAGAGAGGAAGTTGATCGTAGATTATCAATAAATCTAGAATTAATTCTTCCTGGGTCGATGCCCGAGCGGTTAATGGGGACGGACTGTAAATTCGTTGACGATATGTCTACGCTGGTTCAAATCCAGCTCGGCCCAATAATTCGTTGCTCCATGAATATGAAATAACCAATTTGTTCTCCAGAAACAGAAATGCCTGATCCGTAGAAATGAAGAGAAAGAGTCAATTTTTTCTCTATCCATGTTTTTCTCATTCGTTCTGATTTTTCTAACTATCTAGATTCATGATACTTAATTAAAATTAAGTATCATAAAAATAGTTCTTTTTTCTCATTGAAAAATTGATTATCCATTTTTTTGGCAATAAAATAACCACTCGTTACTAGTAATCCGTGTCGCTCTCACTATATTCCATATCTATGTGGATATTCAGTATATCATTCGTGTTTCTGTTACAACACAACGAATAGAATGTTCTCATCAAACTAGTAAGAATATGTATGCCATACATCTTGCTGGGATTGTAGTTCAATCGGTCAGAGCACCGCCCTGTCAAGGCGGAAGCTGCGGGTTCGAGCCCCGTCAGTCCCGAACTAGGATCCGATGAATTGATAAATTCATCTCTCCATTTTCTGTGAAAGGGGGGCCAGGTAGCAAGATCTAATCCCCAGCGGGGGATCCTTATTTTTTTTGTTTTTCGTGTCGCATTTATCATCAGACAAGTACGGGAATTTCCATTTCTTTCACTAATACCGATTGATAAGGGGAGACATATGTAAGATGGTACAATCGGTGGCATTACTATATTCAGTATTTTAAGAGATACCATACTCGTATCGTCTGACTTTCTTTTTCAATTGCTATTGAACAATGAAATGGAATAGAGTTCCCCTATTTTTACCGGGAGTACATACACAAATTGTATTCGTTTATTGTACGATACACAATGAACTTAACATAATTACCTCGACAGAATACCTCTCAGGTTAAACCATACCCTTTCTAGCCTCGACTTTGTTTGTGTATCCTCAATGACTAATTGGAAACAATCTATCTATTCTCAATGCAAATTGCACATTGAATTTTTGATGTATGCGTTCTAGTCTCAATCCAAGAAAGAAGAAGAGATACTAATAAAATAAAAGATCAAGCAACGCCCCTTTTTAGTAAATTTGTTGGAATATTAGATCTTTTCCACTTAACACCCGTCCTTTTTTCCACTTTTTTTCTTTTCCATAACCTACTGTCTTCCTTATACAATTCTCTTTCCTTATACTTATACATACAATTATGAGATATTATATGACCCGGTATTCTATGGGTCACACAGATCCAAACAGTAGAAGTGAGATGGAAAAAAGGATGAAAAATTCAATGGAATTCCTGATCCGATAAAGAATCCCATTTCGGATTTAGTATGAATAAAATAAAAGATTTTCCTATGTTATACTATTCAATTCTCGACGATGAATCGATTTGATAGATCAGATATTGTTATTCATAATATTGATCCGATTCAGTATCATCAGAATTCAATTCATCCCATTGAATTGACAGGAGTCAAATTTCTTATCTCTATGGGATTAGATCCCGAGTTATTGCGAAGTAAAAAAAACAATGAGATTATGGAAGTCAATATTCTCGCATTTATTGCTACTGCACTGTTCATTCTAGTTCCTACTGCTTTTTTACTTATCATCTACGTAAAAACAGTCAGTCAAAATGATTAATTTAACTGAAACTTGGATTATTAGTTCTTATCAATGATTGAAGAAATGAAAGAAAGGGATTAAAACTCCAAGTTTTAAATGAAATGG